AGTTGAAAAAAAAGTTACACTAATGTATTATCTATAATTTTATTTAGGCAATCTTATTACTTGAATTTCTTAGGATTCTTCCTGCTTCCGGGGGTTTACAGGAATGTTAAGGATCTTAAGGGTTTGGGGGGGTAGGGGGGGTTTACGAAAAAAAATTCAAGAGATATTCCTACATGTTTTAATTAGAATTAATATATTTATGTCCTTGAAATCAGTTATGTAATGATTAAAGAATAGTTTTTCTAACATTCAACTGTCTAAATCATAAGCAATAATAAGTGTTCTGCCTTCAATTACTTTGAATTTTACACTCTGAAATGTTAATGAAAGGAAAAAAAAAGAGAGAACCCCTTACACTCTGGAATAAACGCTCGGCATGTTGGGTAACGAATAAAATGGATTACACCATTAACTTATGCAAGTATTAGCAGGTATATGGTACTAACTAGTTATGATCCTGAGATGGGAATCAAATGCCAGGAATAATACACAGTGTGCAAACTTTATTTAATTGTCCTTGACCTTCAATAATAGTATGCACTTAAAACATTTGATGCTCGGTTCTTACTGTTCAAATATTTATTTATTACATAATATATGTATATAAAGCATAATATGTATATAAAGCATAATATGTATATAAAGCATAATATGTATATAAAGCATAATATGTATATAAAGCATAATATGTATATAAAGCATAATATGTATATAAAGCATAATATGTATATAAAGCATAATATGTATATAAAGCATAATATGTATATAAAGCATAATATGTATATAAAGCATAATATGTATATAAAGCATAATATGTATATAAAGCATAATATGTATATAAAGCATAATATGTATATAAAGCATAATATGTATATAAAGCATAATATGTATATAAAGCATAATATGTATATAAAGCATAATATGTATATAAAGCATAATATGTATATAAAGCATAATATGTATATAAAGCATAATATGTATATAAAGCATAATATGTATATAAAGCATAATATGTATATAAAGCATAATATGTATATAAAGCATAATATGTATATAACAAGAAGTAGTTTAATTTTAGAATTCTAGCTTTGGGAGCTAGAGGTAGGAGTTAGAATCTCCTCTTTTTGAGTACTAAGGGGGATTTCAACCTCCGGCATTCGGCTTACAAGACCGACGTTCTAGTCTCTGAACTATTAGTACATCGTCATTCAAGAATTTTATTTTCAACCCATCCAGCTGTTGGTATTAGGAATAGGAAGAGTGAGAAGTAAAGGACGGATGCGACTTGGCCAATAATAATAAAAGGGTGTTCTACAGGTATACCTCCGATTCAGGTGAGGATTATTACATCGGCGATAAGTACTCAGAACAGGAATTGGGTAATAGGACGGAAGGTTAATGCTCGTTGTTTAGAGGTATGGAGAATTGGGACTAGTATAAGAATCAGGATTGAGGCTAGTAATGCTAATACTCCTCCTAGTTTGTTTGGAATTGATCGTAGGATGGCGTAAGCAAATAAGAAGTATCATTCGGGTTTAATGTGGGGTGGGGTGACGAGGGGATTTGCTGGGGTAAAGTTGTCTGGATCTCCTAGCAAGTTAGGGGAGAAGAGTGCTAAGGATGTGAGTGCGATGAGCAGGGCTGCAAATCCTAGAAGATCTTTATATGAAAAGTATGGGTGGAAGGAGATTTTATCTGCGTCAGAGTTAAGCCCCAGGGGGTTGTTTGAGCCTGACTCGTGGAGGAAAAGAAGGTGAAGAAGTGTAACGGCTGCAATTACGAAGGGGAATAAAAAGTGAAATGCAAAGAAGCGGGTAAGAGTGGCGTTGTCAACGGAAAATCCCCCTCAAATTCACTGGACTAAGGTATTTCCAATATAAGGGACGGCAGATAGGAGATTAGTAATGACAGTGGCCCCTCAGAAGGATATTTGTCCTCAGGGGAGGACATAGCCAACGAAAGCGGTTATCATTACTAAAAGGAGAAGAACAACTCCAATATTTCAGGTTTCTTTGTAGAGGTATGAGCCATAGTAAAGTCCTCGTCCAATGTGGGCGTAAATGCAGATGAAGAAAAAAGAGGCTCCGTTAGCATGTATATTACGGATTAATCAGCCATAGTTTACATCTCGGCAAATGTGGGCGACGGATGAAAAGGCAGTGGCAATATCTGATGTATAGTGTATGGCTAAAAATAGGCCTGTGAGAATCTGGGCGATTAGACAAAGTCCAAGTAGTGAGCCGAAATTTCACCAGACCGAGATATTGGAAGGGGCTGGAAGGTCTACTAGTGCGTCGTTTGCGATTTTTAGGAGAGGATGCGTTTTGCGAAGGCTAGCCATTAACAAAGTTTCTGTAGTTGAATAACAACGGTGGTTTTTCAAGCCATAAGTCCTGGTTAGAGCCCTGGCAGAAATTATGTGCTTTTCTATTATTTGTTTTTTAATTTGTTGAATCGTAGGGGCAATTGCGGTTGCTTCTAATCCTTCTCCTTTTTTCGGGGCCCTCGGGCTAGTAATGGTAGCGGGGGTTGGATGTGGAGTTCTTGTAGAATATGGAAGCTCCTTTTTGGCTTTAATTCTTTTTTTAATTTACTTAGGCGGAATATTAGTTGTATTTGCGTATTCTGCGGCCTTGGCCGCAGAACCTTACCCGGAGTCTTGGGTTAATCCGACGGTTGTGGGCTATATGTGTTGTTATGGGGCTCTTGTTATTGGTGTGTCTAGTAAGTTTTGATGTGAGTGGGTTGGAGTTCTCTCTGGGTCCGCTGATGAGTGGGAGCCTTTTTATGTTTTTCGTGCAGATAATGGAGGGGTGGCTATAATGTATTCGGAGGGGGGATGATTACTAGTTGTAGGTGCTGGGGTTCTTCTTCTGACTTTGTTCGTGGTTTTAGAGTTAACTCGGGGGTTAAGTCGGGGCACTCTTCGGGCTATTTAAACAAAGAAGAATAAGAGAGCAAATACTAGGGTAATGAGGAAAAAGATGAGGTATGTTTTTACTAACCCTCGTTGAATATTGCTTGTTGAAGTAATGAGTGGGTTGTTGAGTTTGGCTGTAGCTTTAGGGCCTGTTTTTTCTAATCAGGTTTGATCAATTATTTGATTGGCAATGGATTGGCCCATTCCTAAAGATATTGCAGGAGGGAAGCGGTGAACAACTATTGGGAAAAAGGCAAGTATATTTGAAAAACGGAAAGTGGGAAGGTAGGGGGCGGGTTTGAATTGTTTACTTGTTAAGGATGCGAGTTCTAGGGCTACTAGTAGCCCTAAAATTGTAACTGCTAGGGCAGCTAGTTTAAGTGGTAAAGGTATGGATATAACTGGTGTTTTTAGTGGAGTAAGGTTGGAAGTGATTAGGAGGCCAGCTACAATGCTTCCTCAAGCTAGTCGTTTAATCGGGTTGATGACTGCAGGGTTATTTTCGTTAATAGGGGAAAGTGCATTGAAGCGGGGGTGTCCCATTGAGACGAAATATACAATGCGTAGACTGTAGATCGCTGTAAAGGAGGTGGCTAGAAGTGTTAAGGTAAGGGCTCAGGCGTTAAGGTATGAGGTGTTTAGGGCTTCAATAATGGCATCTTTAGAGAAGAAGCCAGCTAGGAAAGGGGTACCTGTGAGGGCTAGGCTTCCAATAGTAAGACAGGAAGAGGTAAAGGGAGTGAGGCGGTGTATGCCTCCTATTTTGCGGATATCTTGTTCGTCATTAAGGCTATGAATAATAGAGCCAGAGCATAAGAAGAGTATTGCTTTGAAGAAGGCGTGGGTGCAGATGTGGAGAAATGCTAGTTGAGGTTGATTTAGCCCAATTGTTACTATTATTAAGCCTAGTTGGCTAGATGTTGAAAATGCAACAATTTTTTTGATATCATTTTGGGTCAAAGCACATGTGGCAGTAAATAATGTGGTGAGGGCTCCAAGGCATAGGCAGGTGGTGAGAGCGGTAGGGTTGTTTTCTAAAAGGGGGCTTATGCGCACTAGAAGGAAGATCCCTGCGACAACCATAGTGCTGGAGTGGAGTAGGGCAGATACTGGTGTAGGGCCTTCTATGGCAGCGGGGAGTCAAGGATGTAATCCGAATTGAGCGGATTTACCTGTGGCGGCCACGATTAGTCCAAAGAGGGGGTAGGTGAGGTCGAAGTCTTTAGCAATTGCAAAGATTTGTTGTAGTTCTCATGAATTGAGGTGGGATACTATTCATGCTATTGCAAAAATTAAACCAATATCCCCGACTCGATTGTAGATAACTGCTTGCAGGGCTGCAGTATTTGCGTCTGCCCGGCCGTGTCATCAGCCAATCAGGAGGAAGGATATGATTCCAACTCCTTCTCATCCAATAAAGAGTTGAAAAAGGTTGTTTGCTGTGACTAGAATAATCATTGCGATTAAAAAAATTAAAAGGTATTTAAAAAATCGGTTTATGTTGGGGTCAGCATGTATGTATCAGGAGGCAAATTCTAGGATTGACCATGTAACATATAGGGCAACAGGTGTAAAGATGATAGAATAGTGGTCAAATTTTAAGCTGAGGTTTACTTCAAAGGTTGATGTATTTATTCAGCTTGATGAGGAGGCAATTGTTTCTGCTCCTTCAGTAAGAAATAAGAAGAGAGGAAGGAGACTAACAAAAAAAGCTAATTTTACTGCTGTTTTCACATGTGTAAGGGCTCAATTTTTTTCTTGGGGGAGGGGGTTAAGGGTTGTTAATACAGGGAAAATTAACAGGGAAAAAATCATGAGCAAGCTTGTAGTTATGATGATGGATGAGGTGTGCATAGCTGCCACTTGGAGTTGCACCAAGAGTTTTCGGTTCCTAAGACCGATGGATGGACTATTATCCTTTGGAAGCTGAGTTTCGGGGACAGTCCCGGAATCCAACCGGGGTGACGAAACTTAGCAGGATTCATCTGTTAGCAAACCTTCCTCGGTGGACAAGGGGATTTTAACCCCTATTTTTAGAATCACAATCTAATGTCTTTATTTAGACTATATCTACAGTAGGCTCAGCCTCAGATCAGCTCGGGTTTAAGGATGAGAAGGAGGAGTGGTAGGAGGTGGAGGGCTATAAGTAGGTGTTCTCGTGAATGGGAGGGGTCAAGGCCAATAATGTGTGAAGGGAGGGGGCCTCGTTGAGTTATTAGGAATATATAAAGTGAATAACTTGCAGTGATAAGGGTTCCACCACCAGTAAGGATAATTGTTCATCAAGATCAGTTAAATAGAGATGAAATAATTATTAATTCACCCATTAGGTTGGGTAGCGGAGGGAGTGCGAGGTTAGCGAGGCTAGCAATAAATCATCAGGCTGCTATTAAGGGAAGGACGATTTGCAGACCGCGTGCTAAAAGTATGGTTCGGCTGTGTGTTCGTTCATAATTTGTGTTGGCTAGGCAGAATAGGGCAGAGGATGTCAAGCCATGTGCGATTATGAGAATTAGGGCTCCTGAGAATCCTCAAGGTGTCTGAATAAGAATTCCCCCTACTACTAAGCCCATGTGGCTTACTGAGGAGTAGGCGATTAAAGATTTTAGGTCAGTTTGGCGAAGGCAGATTGAGCCTGTTATAATAACCCCTCATAATGCAAAGATGAGGAAGGGGTAGCTTAGTTCTTTGGTGAGTGGCTCTAGTATAACAATTATTCGTATTATACCGTAACCCCCTAGTTTTAGAAGGACTGCAGCAAGTACTATTGACCCTGCAACGGGGGCTTCAACGTGTGCTTTAGGGAGTCAGAGATGGACACCATATAGAGGCATTTTGACAAGAAATGCTAGTAGGCAGCCTGCTCATCATAGCTTATCAGCATTGGATGAGAGATGGAGGGGATGAGAAAATGGTAAGGTAAATAAAGAGAGTGTTCCAGTGTAATTTTGTAAAAGTAGAAGGGCGACAAGTAGAGGAAGGGAGCCTGCTAGGGTGTAAAATAGGAAATAAACCCCTGCATTAAGGCGCTCTGTTTGATTTCCCCACCGGGTAATAAGGATTAGGGTTGGGATAAGAGTTGCCTCAAATATTACGTAAAACATAATTACTTCGGTTGCACCAAAGGCTAAAATGAGGAAAATCTGAAGGGATGTTAATAGTGTAATATACATACGTTGGCGGTTAACTGGTTCTGTTGACGTGTGGTTTTGGCTTGCTAAAATTATTAAAGGAAGAAGTCAGCATGTTAATACTAGTAGGGGTGTAGATAGGGGATCTGTGGCTATGAATAGGCTTAGAGTGGATCAGCCTGTTTCTATTGCATATTTTAGTCATGAGAGGCTAGCTAGTGCAATTAGTATGCTGTGGGCGAGGGTTGTAGGTCAAAGTCATTTGGCTGGGGTTAGTCAGGCAGTTGGGACAAGTATTAAGGTGGGAATGAGGATTTTTAACATTGTAGTAGATTAAGATTTTTGAGGTGGTCGGTTCCGTGAGTGCGGGCTGTTGCTACCAGTAGGGCAAGTCCTGCACTTGCTTCGCAAGCTGAAAAAGCTAGCAATAGTATGGGGGCTGTGCAGAAGCTTGTGGAATTTAGTTGAATGGTCCAGAGGGAGAGGGCAATGAACAGGGAAAGCATTATTCCTTCTAAGCATAAGAGGGCAGAGAGAAGATGGGTTCGGTGAAATGCTAGGCCTGTGAGGCCTAAGATGAAGGCGGATGAAAAAGCAAAGTGTACGGGGGTCATCAGGAGATCATGGGATTTAACCATAAGTGCTTGAGTCGAAATCAAGGGTTTTATTTAAACTAATCACCGATTCAGCTCAGTCTAAGCCGCCTTGAAGTCATTCGTAAATTAAGCCTAAGGTGAGAAGGGCTAGGACGATGGAGGCTCATATAAATGTGAGTATGGGGGAGATTAGTTGGTCCCCTCAAGGGAGGGGTAGTAGGAGGGCAATCTCTAGGTCAAATAGAAGGAATAAGATAGCTACGAGGAAGAATCGTAGGGAGAATGGAAGTCGGGCTGTTCCTAGGGGGTCAAAACCGCATTCGTATGGTGATAGTTTTTCATGATCGGGATTTATTAGGGGCAGTCAAAAGGATAAGATAGCCAGAGCGACCGACAGGGTAAGAGCAATAGTGATAACAGTTGAAACAAGGTTCATTATCTTTCCTTGGGGTTTAACCAAGACCGGGTGATTGGAAGTCACTTATACTCGTTTTAATACTAGAAAGATTAGGAGCCTCATCAATAGATGGAAATGTATAGGAAAAGTCAGACAACATCTACGAAGTGTCAGTATCAGGCAGCTGCTTCGAATCCAAAGTGGTGTTCAGATGTAAAGTGGTATTGTACTTGTCGTAGTAAACATACGGCCAGGAAGGTAGAGCCAATAATAACATGTAGGCCGTGGAAGCCAGTGGCTACAAAGAAGGTTGAGCCATAGACGCCATCTGCAATTGTGAAAGGGGCCTCGTAGTATTCTATAGCTTGAAGGAATGTGAAGTAGAAACCTAATAAAATTGTTAATGTAAGTGACTGAATAGCTTGTTTTCGTTCCCCTTCTATAATGCTGTGATGGGCTCAAGTTACGGTCACACCGGATGCAAGGAGTACGGCTGTATTAAGCAGGGGGACTTCAAAGGGGTCTAGGGTAGTAATACCTGTAGGAGGCCAGCAGCCTCCTAGCTCGGGGGTGGGGGCGAGGCTTGAGTGATAAAAGGCTCAGAAGAAACCTAGGAAGAAAAAAACTTCAGATGTAATGAAAAGAATTATCCCATACCGAAGGCCTTTCTGTACAGGGGGTGTATGATGGCCCTGAAATGTACCTTCTCGGACAATATCTCGTCATCATTGATATATTGTTAGGAGGAGTAAAATTGTTCCTAAAACTATGAGTGTTGTAGAGTGGAAGTGGAATCAGATTGCAAGTCCTGAAGTTATAAGTAGGGCGGCAATTGCGCCTGTCAGGGGTCAAGGGCTTGGGTCAACTATATGGTATGCGTGTGCTTGATGTGCCATTAGATATTTTCTTGTAGATATAGTGTTAGTAGCAGAACGAAGACATAGGCTTGAATTATTGCTACGGCAATTTCTAGAAGTGTTAGTAGGATCAGAATTGTTGTTGTAAGAATAGCTACAACAGGTATAAGTGGTAAAAGCACGAATGCAGCTGTGGAAATTAATTGAATAAGTAGATGGCCAGCTGTTAGGTTAGCAGTTAATCGTACACCCAGGGCCAAGGGTCGGATAAATAGGCTAATTGTTTCGATAATAATTAGTATAGGGATTAGAAGAGTAGGGGTTCCTTCTGGTAGTAGATGTCCTAAGGTTTGGCTCGGTTGATTTCATATCCCAACAATAACGGTTGCTAATCAAAGAGGAACTGCAAATCCTAGGTTAAGGGATAGCTGGGTAGTAGGGGTAAAGGTATAGGGTAGGAGTCCTAGCATATTTAGTGAAATTAAAAGGAGCATTAGGGATACTAGGAGAGTAGCTCATTTGTGTCCTCCTACATTTAATGGCAGCAGCAGTTGGTGGACGAAGCGGCTAATAAATGTGCCTTGTAGGGTTAGAAGGCGGTTGTTCAGTCATCGGGATGCCAGTGTAGGGAAAAGAATGGAGGGGAAAATGATTGCAAGTGCAATCAGGGGAATACCCAGATATGTTGTGCTTATGAATTGGTCAAAGAAGCTTAGGCTCAAGGTCAGTTTCAGGAGGTTTTTTCTAATTTCTGAGGTTTAAGAGGTGTAGGTTGGTAGGGGAAAGTATGGGCTATTACTTTTTCGGGGAAAAAGGCTAGGAAGACCATTCAGGCAAAGAGCAGCGTACCAAATCAGGGTAGTGGGAGGAGTTGGGGCATATCACTAAAGGTGGGCGGTAATCACCAATCTCTAGCTTAAAAGGCTAGCGCTATTCCTTATTTAGCTTTTTAGCGAGGCGTCTTGAAGTATAAATGAAGATCAGTTTTCAAAGTGCTCCAGTGGTACAACTTCAACCACAATTGGTATAAAGCTGTGGTTTGCGCCGCAGATTTCTGAACATTGTCCATAGAACACTCCCGGTCGGGATGTAATGAAAGCTGTCTGGTTCAAGCGGCCTGGAACAGCATCTATTTTAATACCCAGGGCTGGCACTGCCCATGAGTGAAGCACATCTTCGGCAGAGACTAGGACTCGGACTGGGGAGTCCAGAGGTACTACTATTCGATGATCCGCTTCTAGTAATCGGAATTGGCCTGGGTTAAGGTCTTGTGTAGGAATTATGTATGAGTCGAATCCAAGTTCCTCGTAATCAGTATATTCATAGCTTCAGTATCATTGATGACCCATGGCCTTAATTGTAATATGAGGATCATTGATTTCGTCTATTAGATAAAGAATACGAAGAGAGGGAAGTGCAATAAGGATTAGGACTACTGCAGGAAGAATAGTTCAAATAATTTCAATTTCTTGGGAGTCTAAAATATAGTTATTGGTTAATTTAGTAGTAACTATAGCGACAATAATATAAAGAACTAATGTACTAATGAGGAATACAATTATTAAAGCGTGGTCGTGGAAGTGAAGGAGCTCTTCTATTACTGGTGAAGCTGCGTCTTGTAATCCTAATTGTGTGGGATGGGCCATTGATATCTAAGACACGCGGGGCTTAAACCCGCGATTACGCCTTGACAAGGCAGTGTAATGGTCGGCTTTACTAGTGTCTTATAAAGAAAGTGACAGAACGGTTATGTAGTTGGCTTGAAACCATCGCACGGGGGTTCAATTCCTCCCTTTCTCGTCTAGTAAGATCGGATTTGGACAAATGCGGGCTCTTCAAATGTGTGATAGGGTGGAGGGCAGCCGTGTAGTCATTCTACGTTGGTTGTGGTTAGTTCTACTGCTAAAACTTCACGTTTTGAGGCAAATGCTTCTCAGATAATAAACAGGAACATAATTACTGCTACAAGAGAAACTATAGAGCCGATTGAAGAGATGGTATTTCATAGGGTATAAGCATCCGGGTAGTCTGAGTATCGACGGGGCATTCCAGCTAATCCTAAGAAGTGTTGGGGGAAGAAGGTAAGATTTACGCCTATAAACATAATTCCAAAATGGATTTTTGTTCAAATGTTGTGTAAAGTATAACCTGTGAATAGAGGGAATCAGTGCACAAAGGCGGCTACGATGGCGAATACAGCTCCTATTGAAAGTACGTAGTGGAAGTGAGCAACTACGTAGTATGTATCATGCAGGACAATGTCTAGCGAAGAATTAGCTAGAACAATCCCTGTTAGACCCCCTACTGTAAAGAGGAAAATAAAGCCAAGCGCCCATAGAAGGGGAGTTTCTCATTTAATGGATCCCCCGTGGAGTGTGGCTAGTCAGCTAAAAACTTTAACACCAGTGGGGATTGCAATGATTATAGTGGCTGATGTAAAATATGCTCGAGTATCTACGTCTATTCCTACCGTAAACATGTGGTGTGCTCAAACAATAAACCCTAGAAGGCCAATTGCCATCATAGCTCATACTATACCTATATAACCGAAAGGTTCTTTTTTCCCAGAGTAGTACGCAACAATGTGGGAAATTATTCCAAAGCCGGGGAGAATTAGAATATATACTTCTGGGTGGCCGAAGAATCAAAATAAGTGTTGATAAAGAATTGGATCTCCCCCTCCAGCTGGGTCAAAGAAAGTGGTGTTGAGGTTACGATCTGTTAGAAGTATTGTAATGCCGGCGGCAAGGACAGGGAGGGACAGGAGAAGTAACACTGCTGTAATTAGGACGGCTCATACAAATAAGGGTGTCTGATACTGAGAGATTGCGGGAGGTTTCATGTTAATAATTGTTGTAATAAAGTTAATTGCTCCCAGAATTGATGAAATCCCTGCTAAATGTAGAGAGAAAATAGTTAGGTCTACAGATGCCCCCGCATGGGCTAGGTTTCCGGCTAAAGGGGGATATACCGTCCAACCCGTACCAGCACCGGCTTCAACTCCAGACGAAGCTAAGAGAAGCAAGAAAGATGGGGGGAGAAGTCAGAAGCTTATGTTATTCATTCGAGGGAAGGCTATATCTGGGGCTCCAATTATAAGTGGAATAAGTCAGTTTCCAAAGCCACCAATCATAATTGGCATTACTATAAAAAAGATTATTACAAATGCATGCGCTGTAACAATTACATTATAGATCTGATCATCGCCTAGCAAAGCCCCAGGTTGGCTCAGCTCAGCTCGAATAAGCAGGCTTAGGGCTGTTCCTACTATACCAGCCCAGGCACCAAATACAAGATAAAGGGTACCAATGTCTTTATGATTAGTTGAGAAAAATCAACGCGTGATGGCCACAGGTAGGATGGCTGAATGTTTAAGCGGTGGATTGTAGCCCCATAGACAGAGGTTTAATTCCTCTTCTTACCAAGCCCCGAGGTGTTTAACATATCAGATTGCAAATCTGAAGAGGCAAGTTTAACGTTTGCCGGGGTTTTTCTCCGCCTACAGTCATTTGATTTATGTAGGCGGAGAAAATGCTAGATTGACGCCCGCCGGTTTTGAGGCACTTAGCTGTTAACTAAGGATTTGTAGGATCGAAGCCTACCTTTCTAGAAGGCTTTAGCTTAATTAAAGCATCTGCTTTGCATGCAGGAGATGTGGGCTAGTGTCCCGCAAGTTTTATCAGAGACTGGGAGATTTTCACTCCCACTGAGGGCTTTGAAGGCTCTTGGTCTAATCTTATCCTAAGTCTCTTAAAGGGTTAGCAGGGTTAGTATAGTAGGGGTGAGTGGAAGTAGTAGGATTGTTGCTATGGTTAAGGTAGCAAGTGGGAGTGTTAGTTGTAAGGTGGGGAGGCGTCAAGGGGCTGTACCTGTTACGTTATTGGGGGATATGGTAAGTGTCATAGCGTATGTTAATCGTAGATAAAAATACAGGCTTAGTAGGGCGGTAAGTGCGGCTAGTGTAGCCACTGGTGCTAGATCTTGTTTAGTTAATTCTTGAAGGATAAGTCATTTTGGTATGAAGCCTGTTAGTGGGGGAAGGCCTCCCAGGGATAGGAGGATAAGGGGGGTAAGGGTCGTTAGTGCAGGAGCTTTTGCTCAAGAGGTAGCTAGTATGTTGATGTTTGTCGATTTATTTAGTTTAAATACAAGGAATGTTGAGGATGTTATAATTAAATAGGTAATCAAGGTTAGGAGGGTTAGGGATGGAGAATATTGGAGGATTAGGATTATTCAGCCTAGGTGGGCTGTGGAAGAATATGCTAGAATTTTTCGGAGTTGTGTTTGGTTCAGACCGCCTCAGCCTCCGACAAGGGTTGAGGTAATGCCTAGAATAATTAGGACTGTGGGGTCAGCGGGTTGGATTTGGATAAGTAGGGCGAAAGGTGCTAGTTTTTGTCAGGTTGATAGGATGAGTCCTGTAATAAGATCTAAGCCTTGAAGTACTTCAGGTAGTCATGTGTGTAAGGGGGCAAGGCCTACTTTTAGGGAGAGGGCGAGGATGACCATGGTGGTTGCAAGGGGGTGGGATATTTGTAGAATGTCTCACTGGCCTGTAAGTCATGCGTTGGTAGTGCTGGCAAATAATAGGGTGGCTGCTCCTGTTGCCTGGGTAAGGAAGTATTTTGTGGTGGCTTCAACTGCTCGGGGGTGGTGTTGTTGGGCTATAAGGGGAAGAATGGCTAGGGTATTAATTTCTAAACCCATTCAGGCAAGTAATCAGTGGGAACTTGCGAACGTAATGGTGGTACCTAATCCAAGACTAAATAGCAGGGTGGCTAAAATATATGGATTCATTAGTAAAGGTAGGAGTTCAACCCACATGTTTGGGGTATGGGCCCAAGAGCTTGGTTAGCTGACTTTACTTAGGAAGTGGTGTAATGGAAGCACTGAGAGTTTTGATCTCTTTAGTTAGGGTTCAAATCCCTTCTTTCTAAGGGGCTGGAGGGATTTTAACCCTCATAATTCACTCTATCAAAGTGGTCCTTTGCTTCAGGCACAGCCCCAATTAAATTTGAGGGGGAAGACCGGCGAATGCGATGGGGAGCGCAAGGTGTCAAATAACTAGGGCTAGTGTAAGTGGAAGGAAGTTTTTTCAGATTAAATGTATTAGTTGGTCATATCGGAATCGAGGATAGGAGGCTCGAACTCAAAGGAATAATAGGGAGAGGAGTGCTGCTTTTGTTATTAAATTTATGGCTGTTAGTTCGGGTATGGTGGGGATGTGGGAGGCTCCTAGGAAGAGGGTAGCGGAGAGGGTATTTATGAGGAGGATGTTTGCGTATTCTGCTAGGAAGAATAGGGCGAAGGGTCCCCCTGCATATTCTACGTTAAAGCCTGAGACTAGTTCTGACTCTCCTTCAGTTAAGTCAAAGGGTGCTCGGTTAGTTTCTGCTAGTGTGGAGATGTATCATATTGCGGCTAGAGGTCAGGCTGGCAGTAGGAGTCAAGTGGCTTCTTGGGCTGTGCTGAAGGTTTGTAGGGTGAAGCCCCCCGTGAAGATAATTGCGTTTAAAAGGATTAACCCTAGGCTGACTTCATATGAAATAGTCTGTGCTACGGCTCGCAGGGCTCCGATGAGGGCATATTTTGAGTTGGATGCTCAGCCTGAGCCTAAAATGGAGTATACTGCTAAACTAGATAATGCTAGGATAAAGAGAATCCCTAGATTTAAATCTAGAATAGGGTATGGTATGGGTAGGGGGGCTCATAGAGTGAGGGCGAGGGTAAGAGCTAGTATAGGGGCGAGGAGGAAGAGAATGGGTGAGGCGGTTGAGGGGCGAATAGGTTCTTTGGTAAATAATTTTACTCCGTCGGCAATTGGTTGGAGGAGGCCGTAGGGTCCGACAATGTTAGGACCCTTTCGGAATTGTATATATCCCAGGACTTTGCGTTCAACTAGTGTAAGGAAGGCGACAGCTAGTAGTACGGGAACGATATAGGCTAAAGGGTTAATAATATGGGTAAAAAGTGTTGAGATCATAGTTGGAGAGAGGATTTGAACCTCTGTACAAAGGGCTTAGGCCTTTTGCAATATAACCGGGCTCTGCCACTCCAGCTTGTCATTTTCTCAGACGGGGGGTGATGCCCCCTTACCCAGTTAAGTTGCTTTCATTGGGTGGGGGTGAGGCGTGTTTTGGACATGGGCCCCCTCTTTTCGGTCCTTTCGTACTAGAAAAGATCACTACATAGATAGAAACCGACCTGGATTACTCCGGTCTGAACTCAGATCACGTAGGACTTTAATCGTTGAACAAACGAACCCTTAATAGCGGCTGCACCATTAGGATGTCCTGATCCAACATCGAGGTCGTAAACCTCCTCGTTGATACGGGCTCTAAGAGGAGATTGCGCTGTTATCCCTAGGGTAACTTGGTCCATTGATCGGCGTTGCCGGATCTTATTGGTCAGAAATGTCTGTTAATTAGAGCTGTCGCTCTTGGTTGTGAATGTGGTACATTCGGTCCTTGCGGGGGTTTTTTATTTCTCCGCGGTCGCCCCAACCTAAGACATTAGGGCAGGACTCAGTTTATTCGTGCCCTGTATCTTGGGTATTAATGTTGATCTGCTTTAGTGTCTAAAGCTCCATAGGGTCTTCTCGTCTTATGAATTTATCCCCGCTTCTGCACGGGGAGATCAATTTCATTGACTTGAAAGAGGAGACAGTCAAGCCCTCGTTGTGCCATTCATACAGGTCCCCATTTAAAAGACAAGTGATTGCGCTACCTTCGCACGGTCAAAATACCGCGGCCGTTAAACATATAGTCACAGGGCAGGCGGGACCTCTTATACTTTTGGTTTAGCAAGAGGCGATGTTTTTGGTAAACAGGCGAGGCTGAGTGTTTGCCGAGTTCCTTCTCTTCCTTTTAGTCTTTCCCTAAGAGCACACCTGTGTGGGGGTAACGGTTATCTGTCTGGGTGTTTTTCTGGTTGTTTTTATGTGACTCAGTTCCCTCTTTTTTTGGGTCCGTTAAGGTTCGGTGGGTTGTCCGTTTCCGATTTACACATATGCAGGGAGAGAGCCGTTAGGCTCTCTTATGTACTGATTTTAGCAGGATCGCTCCCATGTTTGCATGGGACGGCCCAGTAGGATAAGGGGAGTAAGAAGTTAATGGTCGAAACTTGGGGCGTATTGTGTGGTGTGTCTGAGCTTTAACGCTTTTTGATGGGATGGCTGCTTTCAAGCCCACTCTGATGTTTTGCCTTAGTTAATTATGATCTTTATCCTCCTAAAAAAGTTGTATCTTGTTTCTAAGGGGCTGTACCCCCTTAGACTAACTCTCCTGGTTTCTTGCAGTATCTGTTGAGATATAAGGGGTTTGGGAAGGAAGAAGCCGGGAGGCTGAACTCCTATCCAGTTATTGGGCAACCAGCTATTACTTAGTTCGGTAGGTTTATCACCTCTACTCGAAGGTCTTCCCACTCTTTTGCCACAGAGACGGGTTGGCCCTATTATTAGGTTGCCTTGGAGTAGCTCACAAAGTTTCGGGTTGTCAAACTAAAATGCTCTTTGCTTGGGTTGCACTGGCTAAATCATGATGCAAAAGGTACGAGGTTAAATCACTGCTTCTCTGGGCTTCACTTGTTTTTTTCATTTAGTTTTTCAGCGTTCCCTTACGGTACTTTCTCTATCGCTCCAGAGGTCCTTTTCTGTCACCCATACTAAGGGGGAAAAATGATTTGTTTATGGAGATGAATGTGTCTTTGGGTTTAGTTAATATGTTTTGTTGTTTTTAGTTAGGTTGGGCTAGCGGGTCAGTATCAAGGCAACTCGAATTGAACGAGTATTTCCTCCGTGTAAAGGGGGTGTTCTGCTTTGAACTATGCTTTGGTTTTGCCAAGCGCACCTTCCGGTACACTTACCATGTTACGACTTGCCTCCCCTTTGCTGGTAAAAGATTTTAGGTTAAGTTATAAGAGTATGCTTGGGGAGAGTGACGGGCGGTGTGTGCGCGCTTCAGGGCCAATTTCAGCGGAACGCTCTGCTTTCTGCTTACTACTAAATCCTCCTTCTAGATACACGTTTCAGTACTATTATCCGTGATTCGCTATAATAGGGAATGTAGCCCATTTCTTCCCTTTCCATACGCTACACCTCGACCTGACGTTTTAGGTTGTACCAATTATGCTTACTAGGAGACCTTCACAGGGTAAGCTGGCGACGGCGGTATATAGGCGGGAATGACTAGGAAAGGTGAGGTTAAACGGGGGTTATCGGTTATAGAACAGGCTCCTCTAGGTGGATCTAAAGCACCGCCAAGTCCTTTGGGTTTTAAGCTATTGCTCGTAGTTTCCAGGCGGATAGTTATTGTGTTAAGCTATCAATGTTTAGGGCGAAGCATAGTGGGGTATCTAATCCCAGTTTGTGTCTTGGCTTTCGTGGGTTCAGGTGGAGTAAAGCCACTTTCGTGGATGTGCTTCTTACTTTCGTAAGCGTATAACAGCCTAGTAAGCGTTCGGCTTTAGTGTTTGTGATTCCTTAACCACGCTTTACGCCGGAGCCTGTCAACTTGGGCCTCTCGTATAACCGCGGTAGCTGGCACGAGTTTTACCGGCCCTTTTAACCATAACTAAGTCAAGTTTGCACTCATTGGCTTAATGTTTATCACTGCTGGATTCCCTTGAGGGTGTGGCTAAGCAAGGTGTTGTGGGCTATAGTGGAATGTGCCTGATACCTGCTCCTTGTCCCCGGGCGGGGGACTGTAGGGCATTCTCACAGGGGTGCGGATACTCGCATGTGTAAATTTGGTTAAAGCTGACAAGAAAGTCAGGACCAAGCCTTTGTGTTCTCGAGGCTGTACTAGAGCCTATCTTAACATCTTCAGTGTAATGCTTTGTTCTTAAGCTACGACAAC